CTCATGCCTCTCCCGCATCAAGTTGACCGACCCCCCCCTAAGTAGTTCTTCTATCAATCATGTACGTAGGGTCCTCCATTCTGATTGGTATATCATGAAAAAAGAAAGCCATTTGCACCAGGCGCACTGCGCTTTCCCTTGCCTAGATGTTCGCCTTTCTAAGTCAAGTAATGGTGACCCGCCGAAGACTGGAGCCTCATAACATGTTGACGAAGACCCCCGAACTGAGTGAGGGTTCGATCAGTAGAGGAGACTACTTTGCCTCCCCGGAAGAAGAATAGCCCCGCTCTCTAGCCGACTGATCCCGTTGATCATATAACTGGGAGGGAACGTGTCACATTAGAGGTGAACGATCAGAGATGTCCGATAATTACCACGATGAGGCCGGTCCCTCTTTTTTTTTAGTAGACTAAGCTATGAATATGAATGAAGAAATGAATGCCGGGCTCTTTCTTTCACTGCTAACCCCAAGAAGTTTCTTAATGCTGATATTTTATGTTTCGTCGAGCCCCGAGCTTGTGGTCCTCCTTTGAGTGTGGGTTCCATTGGATGAATCTGTCAAGTCAAGGTCAACGTACGTAGCAGCAAGAATGGTGCAGCGCCTATTTATCGTTCTCGCTCGGGAGCCAAAACGAACACGCCTGCTACCTACTGTACTGGACCTTCGACCAGGCATTCTACCCTTGTCGAATCGGAACCAACCACCACTGTATTGCGCTCGAACAGTTGAGCGGCCGCCGGCCAGCAACTTCCGTACCGTACACAGATATAGATTCATTCTTCGTACCTGGTCCAACTTCACAACCCTTCGCGGGTTGGTCAGAAGTCAGTCTTGTTTGGTAAGACGGAATTGGACAAAGCAAAGAAAATAGAGTGCTCGACCGAGGCCAACAAAGACCGTAATTACATAGATAACTGCTCCTCCCTTTCTCCGCCTTTAAGGCTTTAAGGCGAACCGTATGGCGGCCGGAAAGAAAGACGACCTCACCTTCTCGTAGATGGTGTCAGTGAGAGCAACTTGAGTATCCCCCGTTGACCTTCTTTTTGTAGATAGAATCTTCAATGAGTGGAAACAAGCAACCTTACTAATAAAGGTGCGCTTGTTGAGTAAGGCCGGCTTTCGAGCCCAAGCCCACTAGGTTGGGTGCTTGAGCGCATGTTTCTCATATTGATCAAGGCTTTCCTTGAGTTTTCAATAAGGGGCGCGTTAGCACTCCTGCAAGAAAACGGCCTAGCTAACGCGCGCCCTTACGTTTTCTTCGCTTGCTCCGCAGTACGAGCCTCATACAGAGCCGCGCCCCTTTAATATGATGAGGAGAAGAACCCTCTTTTCTTTTCTGCACCAATCTTTATTTACTACTATATATATTATTTATTTTTTTTTGGGGGTGTATAGCTCAGTTGGTAGAGCATTGGGCTTTTAACCTAATGGTCGCAGGTTCAAGTCCTGCTATACCCAAACCTACCTTACACTATACCTATTAATAAGGATGCGTAGTAGCGTTCAAAGATCACTCTTTGGCCTTTAGACTCGCTTCAGCGACTTCGCTCTTTAAGTGACAAGGGGGTGAGGTAAGGAGTAGTATAAGAGCGGCGAGGCAATGGTACCAGACGTTAAGGAGAGAGAAGTGACTTGGTCTCGATGAGAGCCCAGGCGAGTCTCGTGTGTGATAGTCTGGCCCGGATTAAGGATATAGTTCCCTTCCTGGTCTGGGTTCCAAACCTGCCCTATCCCTTAAAGCCACAGAGCTCGAGGTCTACTTCTACCTAAGATACATAGAGCTTGCCTTATCACCATTTCAGAGCCAAGCCTCCTTTTCTGATAAAGGGGAGTGAGAAAGAGATTGATTTTCATTTTCGGATCGCCTAATTCAATAGCTCAAAAATGGGTGGAGTTCGCCCCCTTGAAGCATAGTTAAGTGTTGCAATAGGGGGTTGTTTAGCGAACGGGAAGCAAACAAAGTATCCATACCAACATTGAAGGCTTCGCAGCTATCCAGAAGAGAGCCTTACTCTATAGGGGTGCTAACGCTTTACTAATAGAATTTAAAAGTAAAAGCTCTTCTTCTGTTCTACGAATCTAACTAATCTATACTACTTACTATAATCAGACTAGGTCTTCTAGAGTGAACTAGCATAGTATAGTTTTTATATTTTGTGCTACTAGAACCATAAGCCGCACTATACTATACTTGACTGAACCTCCTTACGCCGGTTCAAATAAGGGCAATAAGAGAGGACTGACGCGTCAGCTTCTAGGGCGCCTTTTCCTTAAGCATTTCTTTTTCCATCTAAGGTCAGGGAAGAACCTGAGGGAAAAAACCGCTTTCTTACCGGAAGAAAGAAGGAGCCGTTCGTCCCGGGAAACGAAGTACGCTTTGGTGAGCGAGAAGCAGCCAGGTATAGGAGAAGGGGTGTTTGGCTTTGAAAAGATAGTCAAAAGTAAGTTAAACTTGGTGAATAGTGCCTCGGCTCGGTTGAGTAATGTAGTTCACTCGGCTCGCAGCGGACTTGGTCTAGTGGAAAGACATTTCTCTCTGGGAAAAACACATAAGATTTGTTCGCCGCTTGACTTTTTGGAATTAAAGAAGAAAAGAACTTCTTCGCGTGGGCGGCGTACGTACAAGGCTGTTCGGACCCCCTCCCTCTTGTATGAAGTGCGTTGCCATCGTCTCTTTCTCCTTTGCCAGATTACGTGGCATGGATTCGTCGATTGACGAATCGGATCTTGGCTCGCTGTCCCGCCGACGAACCAGTCTAGAAGTAGAAAGGGAAGGCAATAGACAGGTTAGTCAACCTTCCTCCCTCTGTTTGTCTTCTTCTCGCCGCTTTGTACGAAATCAAAGAGCTTGCCCAATTTGAAAGAGTGCTGCTCAGCGAAATGTTGTATCTCTCGTTCTCAGATAGACGGACATTCAAAAAAAATCATTCCTTTTTCTTGTTTTCACTCGCTTTTGGGGCTTATGGGCTTAGCAATGAAACTGGCCCGGAGAGCTCACTAAGAGACTTGCCCGGGAATAAAGCATAGTACTCCTATTGCACTCTCCCTTATTGTTCGCTTTCAACTGATGGACCGAGTGCTCACTAATTGACTGCTAATAAAAGTATGCCTAAAATCGACCGGGGAGAGGTAGGTTAGCTTACTGCACTCGCTTGTTGGCTTGCTTGTCCAAATTGAATTTCACTTATGCCTTGCACTACTCAATGGTACACCCAGAATCGCAATTCTACATTCGGATGGCCTAGACCGATAGCAAGAGGAACTAGAACTAAAACCTCACCTCAAAAAGGGCTTAGGTTTAGCAAGAAAACAAAGTCAAGGCAACTTAGTGGATCATACCGATTTGCCATGGCTATAGCTAGCAGCAATGGCGAAGTTTTGGATCTCGCGGACTAGGCCGTTCATCTTGAAAGAGAGGATTCATGGATATCGGGCAGGTCAAGCTCTAGTCTCACTGTCTTATGCGGATTCTATCTTGCTTGAGAAGGCAGCTCCGGGGAAGGGAATGAAAGGAAAGGTCCCATCTTGCTGCTTGTGAAAAACCAGGTCAAATCTCACCGGTCAAAGAAGAAAGGAACCCCCCACGTTATACGTTATATACGTGACCCTTTTGTGACCCGCTGACAGGCACAAGGGCCAAAGAATCGATTAGTAGTATGCCTGGCAAAAGGTAAAAAATCTAGTCTAAAGTCTTATTCATAAGTAGAAAGAGTACCTGTGCTAAATGAAGAGAGGTAAATCAGCAAAGGATAAAGAAGCATTTTCCCGGTAGGCTAAGCCAGAAAGAGAGTGTTAAAAGGCTACGCACCTTGGTCCAGAGCGAGGCAAGCAACGGTTGGTTGAACCCGTTCTCTTTAGTTCTCTTTTCACTAAGCCGAATCTCTGTCCTGAGTGGCTAACTATTAAAAGTCTCATCCCTAGCTACTTTCTTTCGAGAATCCTAATAAGCTTTCATTAGAGCTGTAGCTAATCCGCTGTTCCTATTGACTGTTTAGGAGTCGCATATCGGTTGCTAAGACTTGAAACTGGAGAGCGCATATCCGATGTGAACAGAAGCGCAGATCCGCTCAAGTATTTGCTCTCGAACCTTTCTTAAAGGATAAGTACCAAGAGGTTATCAGTAAGGTTATCCAAATGGTCCATGATGTTGCCCTAATGTTGTAAGGCAAAGGACAAGCGTTGGCTGATTTCTTGGAAGCTCACCCAGCCTCAGATGACAGTTCTTTGCTCTAACCAGCTGATCTACCTGATGAAGAAGTTTTATATGCTACAGTTCTGTTCCCATGGGAGATATACTTCAATGGTGCATCCAGGAGCGCAGGAGAATGCCTTCCCCCGTCAGTTCCTTCGATAGGCTTCCTCCTCTCCTACTGCCTACTACAACTAAAACACAAGCACCAAGCCGCCTAGCTACCACCGAAGCCATAGGCTACATTAACTTAACCATGCTACCCTAGTCACAAGGGAAAGCGAACCACACTAATTCAGTTTTATGCTCCGGCTACTGGTTCTGTCTTTACTTTCTTATTTTATTCTTTATCCCTTGGGCGACTTCTCTCCCCTTTAAGGACGTTAGCAAGAACAGCTTATGAAAGATGCCTACTAACACTCCTCTAGAACAGCGAAAAAAGAGAAATCTCTGTCCCAAAGCCTGACCTTGAACAGGAGCGAAAGCCAATCGGGGAGGAGCGAAGGCTTAAGTAGCCGCTGGTGTCGAAGCTGAAACTGCAGGATAGAGCAAAGACCCATGCTTGGGAATTCCCAAGCAATCATTTGAAGCACTTTTTCTGCCCCGGAAGTCCATTTTTCATGAACAAAACCCAAATCTCTCTTCAATCGTTTCTCCCTTGAATTCCCACTTCGTCAACCCTTATTCGTTGATTGCATTCCGCAAGGGCTTCGAAAGTGTCTAGCGAGCAGTGGTCGGCTTATCCTTTCGAAGACTGTGTTAGATTGATGGGTGAACCCTCTGACGGTGTCGTGGAAGCTGATCCCGGTG